GGGATAATTCACTTTAAAGTGAATTATCCCTAGATACATCTATTCGGAGGCTATGAATTATCTTTCACTTAAAAATTAAAAACAGCTTTTCATCGTTTTTTATAAATAAAAAATGAAATAAACCTAATGTATTGAAACCTTATTTTTCGGTAAATCCATTGTGAAATATTTTTCTAGAACGTCCAGTATTTGCTTTACCTCTTCTATCTGAAAATGTTCTATTTTCATAAGATCCTCCTGGCTCTTATTCAAAAGGTCCAACAATGTATGTATATTAGACCTTTTAAGGCAAATATAGATTTTGGGAGACAATTCTGATTGGTCTATAAAAATAGAATTGAATACTTTTTTGTTTTTTCTTAGTTTAGTCCATTTTTTATGCAAAGTAAAAAGGGGTAAAGTAACCTTGTGTTGATTGTCCTCTAAATGTGAGTTTGCTTCTTCCGCATGTATAAAAGGAATAAAAAAATCAATTAAATTCCGGGAGGCCTCATGAAGTGCTTCTTTAGGAGTTAAACTTCCATTTGTCCATATTTCTAAAAAAAGTATTTCTTGTTTTTCCTTCTCATTACCATAAGAATGAATACTATGATTTGCATTTCGAACAGGCATAAATACAGCATCTATAGGATAACTTCCATCTTGAAAGCTATTTGGGGTTTTTATAGAATACCCTCGATTCCTTTCAATTTGTAATCCAATACACAAATCCATTGGTTCTGTCAAGGTCATTATATGCTGTGTATTATCAACGATTTCCACAGAAGGTGGTAAGATGATGTCTTGAGCAGTTACAGATCCAGGACCCCTGATACAAATAGACGCGTTGCGAATTCCATACATATTACTTCTCAATACAACTTCTTTCAAATTCATTAAAATTTCATGTACTGCTTCTTGAATCCCTATTAGGGTAGAATATTCGTGTGATATTTTCTCAGATTTTGCACGTGTGATACATGTTCCTTCGATTTCGCCAAGCAAAGCTCTTCGCATTGCAATACCGATTGTATCGGCTTGCCCCTTCCTAAGCGGAGACAGAATAAAACGTCCATAATAAAGACGCTTACTATCTGCTCTTGATTCAACACACTTCCACTCTAGTGTCCGAGTCGATACTGTGACTTTCTCTCGAACCATAGTAATATTATTTGATATTTGATCAGATCATTGAATCATTTATTTCTCTTGAAATCTTTTCAGTGTTTAATTCTATACACGCCTTTTTTTAGGGGGCCTACAGCCATTATGTGGCATCGGGGTTACATCTCGTACGAAACTTAATAGTATACCACTTCTACGAATAGCTCGTAATGCTGCATCTCTTCCAAGACCGGGACCTTTTATCATAACTTCTGCTCGTTGCATACCTTGATCCATTGCTGTACGCATAGCATTTCCTGCCGCGGTTTGAGCAGCAAATGGCGTTCCTCTTCTTGTACCCCTGAATCCACAAGTACCGGCTGAGGACCAAGAAAGCACCCGACCCCTCACATCTGTAACAGTCACAATAGTATTGTTAAAACTTGCTTGAACATGAATAACTCCCTTTGGAATTCTACGTCCACTCTTACGTGAGCTAAGACGTCCAGTTTTTCGTGAACCAATTTTTGGTATAGGTTTTGCCATATTTTATCATCTCATAAATATGAGTCAGAGGTATATGGATATATCCATTTCATGTCAAAACGATTCCGTTATTTTTATTTGTCCTTAGGGTTCTTTAGAAAGTTATTTTCAAAAGATTAGCCTTGTCTTTGCTTATGTCTCGGATTGGAACAAATTACTCTAATTCGTCCTCGCCGGCGGATCAGTCGACAGTTTTCACAAATTTTACGAACGGAGGCTCTTATTTTCATATTTTTCATTCCTTACCTTAATTATGAATTGATTCTTGGAAGAAAATAAGTTTCTTGAAATTTGGAATCGGGAATTGTACTTTCCGGAAAATAATGTTGAAGGGTCAAATAAAAAACTATCTACTCAATCGAATCCTTTGAATCTTTATTGCGAATTCTATAAATTATACGTCCTCTAGTTGAATCGTAACGACTTACTTCAATTTTGACTCTATCCCCGGGTAGAATCCGTATAAAACTACGCCGGATCCTTCCTGAAACATAACCTAAAATTAGGTCTTCATTATCTAAACGAACCCGGAACATACCATTGGGAAGTGATTCGGTAATTAAACCTTCATGAACCCATTTTTGTTCTTTCATTTGAGGTAAAACCTCCTCGGTGTATCAACTATTGGAGGAAAAGTGCTATTAGACAACCCGTCCTTTCGCTTTTTGTTTTCACAAACAGGAAGTCTCGGATCTAATTCGGGTATTCGAATGATTACCATATATAACACAAAACTTCTCCGCCGATTCTTTCTAGTCTAGCCTCTCGGTCTGTCATTATACCTTCAGAAGTAGAAAGGATTACAATTCCCATCCCACCTAAAATTCTAGGAATTCGTTGGTAATTAGAATAGATTCGTAGACCGGGTCGACTTATTCTTTTTAAATTTAAAACAGTTCGATATTGTCCTTTACTATTTCTTTTATGTTGCAGGGTTAAAACCAAAAAAGCTTTTTTGTTTTCCCGATGTTTCCTCACATTTTGGATAAAACCTTCTCGTAAAAGTATTTTAACAATGTTTTCAGTGATGTTAGTAGATGCTATTCGAACTGTTCCTTTTCTATTCATGTCAGTATTTCGTATAGAAGTTATTATATCAGCAATAGTGTCTCTACCCATGATGAACTAAAATTAGTGGTTTCTCAGAATTTGGATATAATAAGCATGCTCTTTTAAAATTATTCTTTATCAAAGTATATACGTGAGACATAATCTACTAATAATTAATCGATCTCATTCAAGCTAATTTTAATAGAACTATATAACTCTAATCATGATTTCGTTTTATAATACCTCGGGGGCTAATGAAACTATTTTAGTAAAATTTAACTGTCGCAATTCTCGTGCAATCGCACCAAAAATTCTTGTTCCTTTAGGATTTCCTTCTTGATCAATGACAACTGCAGCATTGTCATCATATCGTATTATCATACCGTTATCACGTTTGAGTTCTTTACAAGTACGTACAATTACAGCTCTGATCACTTCAGATCTTTCTAAAGGCATATTTGGTACTGCTTCTTTGATCACAGCAACAATAATGTCACCAATATGAGCATATCGGCGATTACTAGCTCCTATGATTCGAATACACATCAATTTTCGCGCCCCGCTGTTGTCCGCTACATTCAAAAGGGTCTGGGGTTGGATCATATCATTTTTTGAATCTATTTTAAAAATGCAAAAAGGGCGTAGAAAAAAAAGAAATATTCTTTGTCCAAAAGAGAAACCCACATGTTAGTTCAAAGAAAAGACTTCTTGCCTTTCATTTTACAGTTCTATTCTGAAAGAATAAATTGAGTTTGTATAGGCATTTTGGATGCTGCGATTTTAATAGCCTTTCTGGCTACATTTTCTGCTACTCCCCCTATTTCATAAAGTATTCTACCCGGTTTAACGACAGCTACCCAATATTCGGGGGATCCTTTACCCGACCCCATACGTGTTTCTGCAGGTCTTACTGTAACTGGTTTATCTGGAAATATACGTACCCATATTTTTCCACCACGACGTACATTTCGTGACATTGCGCGTCTCCCCGCTTCGATTTGTCTAGATGTGATCCAAGCAGGTTCAAGTGCTTGAAGAGCATATCTACCGAAACCGATACTATTACCTCTAGAAGATATTCCCTTCATTCTTCCTCGATGTTGTTTACGAAATCTGGTTCTTTTAGGGTTATAGTTGATGGTTGTTTCGCAATTCCATCTCTACTCCAGAACTGGACATGAGAGTTTCTTCTCATCCAGCTCCTCGCGAATCAAAAGAAAATAGTTAATTAAGATATCCATCTATGTAAGTAATGAATAATACGTTAAATCCATGGATTTTTTCAAATTTTATCTAGTTTATTTGAAATTCTTCTATACTTGAATTTTGCTATATTAACTAAAATAGATCCATATTATACATATTTCTAGTTAGGAATAATTCCAGTTTTTATAGCCTAACGAATCCTTATTTTCTTTTTATTGTATCGGATCGCTTAAAATTGAACAATTCAATAAAATAAAATTTTCGCGGGCGAATATTTACTCTTTCAATATCTCATTCGGGTGTTGGGTTAGCCTATGATTTTTCAGAATCAATCAAAAGGTTCCTGGTTCGTTCCGCCATCCCACCCGATGAATTATTAGGACTCATCTTCAAGAGAATCGTTTCCATTCATGGGTTCCTTCGTTCCCATCGTTTCTCTATTAATGGTTAGGTCTTAATTTGACAATGGAGCTTTTCATGGACTTTGTTCTTGAGTCAATCCTCTTAATCTTGCTTGTCTCGAAGCTCTTTTTGTTGTTCTATTAACAAATTAAGGCTGAATCTAAATATTGATGCTTTATTAGATACATTGTTTTTTCTGAGATTTTTTAGAGACCTTACATATTAGATTGGAATCATATAGCATTGATATTTGATCTCTCTTTCTCTCATCATTCCACTTATCCACATCCTTGAAAATTGCGCTTTACAAATCAAACTCAAAATCTTATTTGTTTTTCTCTTTATGCAAAATAAAGATTTCAGTTGCTACAATGATATGACCAATAGATCCTATCTGAACTGTTTCTTTTGATCCAGATAATGCGAAACGACGAGTTGGTTATAAGTTCTATAGTTCTTAGTTGATACTATGGATCAGTCTTTATTTTTTTTTTGATAACCTTAAAAAAATCAACGAGTCACACACTAAGCATAGCAATTATATCAAATGGTTAATCTAGTTTTTATTCAACCCTATAGAATTGCCGAAGTTTTACTTTTTGTTTGGCTTGATTAGACAAAGAATGAAAGAGTGTTTTCTTCAACCATTAGATATAACAGAATTGAAACGGAGGGTTTATTATACTTATACTTCGTCTACAAATATCCAAATT